CTCGTTTACACGTGCGCCAACGCTTTTCAAGGGAGCCAATTATGCAATGAACATAATTTCTCTTATTGAGAAATCGATGTCTTACTCCATAAATTAAATTCGAGGGAACAAGAGAACAATAGCATGACAAATATTTGGTTCGGTCTGATTCAGGTGCGAGTTCAGGTGCCAAATAGAACCCTTGATAGTTGATAAGGTTAATACTCAGCCCATTCAATGCCAGGCATAATGAGTTTAAGGGCCTCAAAATAACCTCTTTTCGTTCTATGAACTTTAAGGTGTATGAAGTCTCATATTTGACTCTTGCAGCGGAGCGGTAGAGACTCCATTTAACTTAGGTTGATTTAGGCCGGAGGCAGACCTAAGTCAAGGTAACCCTTCTTTGAAACACTTTGGTATTGCTCCCAGATTAGAATACAAATAATGAATCAGAGCACATGGAGCCATCTCATTATCCTTTTATCTTCCCGTAAAGGAAAGAAAAAAATATGGTGGACTAACTGAATCTTTTCATCAGTTAATGAAAGAGCCCAATGCAACAAAATAAAATGCATGTTGGGTCTTTGAAACAGTTCGAATCATTTTGATAATAATCAGTTTGATCTGTTTTACCGAGAAGGTCTACGGTTCGAGTCCGTATAGCCCTAATACATTCTATTTTTGTTTTTGTATAGACATTCTTTTTTTTTATAGATTTTATTTCCTCAACAGTATTTGTCAAATCTCGGATAAAATACCCATCCCTCTTCATTAATTTTCGTGGATGAATTACATATGACTTTTTTCCTGTCCACGATCAAAGAGTTAGTGATACACTTTTGCTTTGGTATACCCAATCTCACTTAATTTATGAAGTTAAAATCATGACATGATGCTGTCTAAAAACTCCAACCTGACCCAACCAATTGGTTGGGGGATTTGGTCTGTCGAATCGTTCGATAATGTGTGATTCTTTCTATTAGAAAGATCTTATATGTAGTTGTGGATCATTTACGATTTTGTCGATTATACCACTTTGTGCTATCTTTCATTGTGTAGCGCGGGTTTGCTGTAAAACAAACCCGCGCTACACAACGGTTGTTCTTACTAAGTGTTATTCTAAGTGTTATTGCCGTAACAAAAAACAAACAAGTATTTTGGTTCATTCCCAAATCGCGATCTTTCTATCTTTCTTTAGTACTAGAGTAGAGATTGGTACGAAATGGAATGATCCTTTCATTCTAACTCTAATGAAATAACTCGATTTTTTTTATTTCTGAGAGGGTCAGTGGGATAGTATAGGTTCAAAGTTTCTGATTCTTTTTGGTATAGAAAGGTATGAGTTGCTATATGTAAAGGTTCCTCACAACTCAACGGATTGAATAAAATCAATTAAGAAAAATAGAAATTCAATCTAGGACAAGGAAAGGGGCTAAAATATAATCGTTCGATGCATTAGATTATGTTTACGTATTCGTTCGTATCGAATCAATAGAAACAATGATTTTCTACCTGGATTTTAATGAAAATAATACTTTGAGTAGAATATACTAGAAATACCTAGACTTTTTACCCCATATGACTACTGAAATCTTTTTATTTTCATTATATCACCATTATCTCATTTCATACTATCATTTCATATTTCATAGCATAGTATATTCATACTATATCTATATATAGTATGAATATACTTATATATACTTATATATATAGTCAATATATATTATTGTCAATATATATATATATATATATAACATACTAATATATAATAGTAATTGTAATAGTAATTAATTAGAAAAAAGAAAAACCAATATATAGAGAAACCCAGACAAAGTGAAAGAGTTTTGTTTGTATAAGAGCATCTTATGTCTACATCATATCTAAATAGAATCGAAATAAAAAATAAATGTAAGTAGGATTCTGTTGAATGAATCTTTAAATTAAACAAGACATGTCCCACAGCAAACAAACTCTATGAGGTTTGATTTAATTAAAATCAATTCTTGTTTCGCCCAAGATAAGAAGTTCTGGATGAATTAACAATTCCAATTCTAATCGAATAATTCAGCATATTCCACATTAAATTAATAGGAGTGCATTTATGTTTCTGCTTCATGAATATGATATTTTCTGGGCATTTCTAATAATATCAAGCGTTATTCCTATCTTAGCATTTGTAATTTCCGGAGTTTTAGCACCGATTAGTGAAGGACCGGAGAAGCTCTCTAGTTATGAATCGGGTATAGAACCCATGGGAGATGCTTGGTTACAATTCCGAATCCGCTATTACATGTTTGCTCTAGTTTTTGTTGTTTTTGATGTTGAAACGGTCTTTCTTTATCCATGGGCAATGAGTTTCGATGTATTGGGTGTATCTGTATTTATAGAAGCTTTAATTTTCGTGCTTATCCCAATTGTTGGTTCAGTTTATGCATGGCGAAAAGGAGCATTAGAATGGTCTTAGCTGAATATTCGGACAATAAAAATAAAAAGGAAGGAAAAGATTACATTGAGACAG